GCCATTTTTTTTTTTCTGAAAAAAAAATCAATCTGATTATTTTATTCTAAAACAAAATAGAAAATAATGCAGATAAATGGAAGGGAAGGGTGAAAGAAAGAAAAAAAAAGAGAAAAAAATATCAATGATATATGATTCCAATATGTAAGGTCTATGATTCATTTTATAAAAGCCAATGAATGTAATAAAGCATCAATAGAGATTGATCTATAATTAAATGAATCTATTCATAGAACAAAAAATCAAGAGCCTGGAGCCAATAAAGACTGAGAAAATGGACTCAATAACAAATTTCATTCAATTTGATTTTATTCAGGACTCCGTTGTAAAAGTAGGACCTAACCATTAATCGGGAAGTGATGGGGACGACGGAACCAATAAATCAGTACTGATTTATTGGGCAGGATGGCGAAAGAAAAGAAAGGAACCAGTAGACAATTCATTTCTATTTAGTCTTTATTCTAAAAGCTAATAGATTACTTCCACAAATGAAATAATTATTAAAATAGTAAAATAATTATTGAAAAAGAATTATTGAAATAGTAAATATTCGCCCGCGAAGGTTTTTATGTTATTAAATTTAACAATTTTAAACAAAACAATCTGATAACATATTGACTATATAAAATATATAAACAGAATGAAAACCAGAAATCGAATACATAGTCATATAAAATTCGATAGAATAGAAAATAGAATAATACAAAAATATACAAATTTCTAATAATACAAATTTATAATAACAGGAGAAATCCCACCCAATACCATGCTTTAATATAGTATATTATTACATGTATATTTTTTTTTTTTAATCATTTCATTCGCGAGGAGCTGGATGAGAAGAAACTCTCATGTCCGGTTCTGTAGTAGGGATGGAATTGATAAACGACCATCTACTATAACCCAAAAAGAACCAGATTCCGTAAGCAACATAGAGGAAGAATGAAAGGAATGTCTTATCGGGGTAATTGTATTTCTTTCGGTAGATATGCTCTTCAGGCACTTGAACCCGCTTGGATTACATCTAGACAAATAGAAGCGGGACGACGAGCAATGACAAGAAATGCGCGCCGCGGGGGAAAAATATGGGTACGTATATTTCCTGACAAACCTGTTACTGCAAGACCTACGGAAACACGTATGGGATCGGGGAAAGGATCCCCCGAATATTGGGTAGCTGTCGTTAAACCTGGCAGAATACTTTATGAAATGGGCGGAGTAACAGAAAATATAGCTAGAAAGGCTATTTCAATAGCAGCGTCAAAAATGCCTATACAAACTCAATTCATTATTTCGAGATAGGAATAGAAAAACCAAAGGAAAAAGTCCTTTAAGATTAAAAAAACAAAAATCGAACGTTTTTTTTTGAACAAAAATATTTCTTTTTTTTGCCCTTTGCATTGAAATAACAGATTAAAAAAATGATATGATCCAATCTCAGACCCATTTGAGTGTAGCAGATAACAGTGGAGCCCGAAAATTAATATGTATTCGAATCATGGGGACTAGTAATCGGCGATATGCACATATCGGTGACATTATTGTTGCTGTAATCAAAGAAGCCGTACCAAATTCACCTCTAGAAAGATCCGAAGTAATCAGAGCTGTAATTGTACGTACTTGTAAAGAACTCAAACGTGACAACGGCATAATAATAAGATATGATGACAATGCTGCAGTTGTCATTGATCAAGACGGAAACCCAAAAGGAACTAGAATTTTTGGTGCAATCGCCCGGGAATTGAGACAGTTAAATTTCACTAAAATAGTTTCATTAGCACCTGAAGTATTGTAAGATAAAACATTGTAAGATATAAGATGAGACCCCGATATAGTTATAGTATTTGAATGGAATTAATTAAAGTAAATTAGAATAAATTAGAAAATTAATTAAAAAAAATTAATTCAAAATGAAAGAAATTAGTAGATTGGAGTTCATGCATATACCTCTAAAATAATAAAAAAAAAAATGAATTCATATGATAAAAAGAAAACAAACAAAAAAAAAGAAAAATATGTTGATTATATCAAAATTATGAGGCACCAATAAATTTAGTTTATCATGGGGAGAGACACTATTGCTGACATAATAACCTCTATACGAAATGCGGACACGGATAGAAAAGGAACTGTCCGACTAGCATTTACTAACATCACCGAAAAAATTATTAAAATACTTTTGCAAGAAGGTTTTATTGAAAATGTGAGGAAACATCAGGAAGGTAAGAAATTTTTTGTTGTTTTAACTCTACGACATAGAAGAAATAGGAAAGGATCGTATGGAACTAATCTAAATTTAAAACGAATAAGTCGGCCTGGTCTACGAATCTATTCTAACTATCAAAAAATTCCTAGAATTCTAGGCGGGATGGGGATTGTAATTCTTTCTACCTCTCGAGGTATAATGACAGACCGAGAGGCTCGACTAGAAAAAATCGGTGGAGAAATCTTGTGTTATATATGGTAATCTTTCCTCTCGGATATCCAAATTTTATCCGGACTTCCTGTTTGTGAAAAAAAAAAAAAAAAATAGAAAGAAGAAAGAAAAGGGTTCTAATATTATTTTTATTATTTTTCCTGCATTATATTAATTGATACTTGATACTTCACGAGGTTTTAGCTGGAATGAAAGAATAAAAATAGAGTCAAGTCAAGAGGGTTTAATTGTTGAATCACTTACTACTAATGGTATCTCTCAAGTTTGTTTCGATAATGAAGATCGGATTTTAGGTTCTGTTTCAGAAAAAATCCGACATAGTTTTGTTTTATCCGTAGACTACTAAGGCATAGAGTAAAAATAAAAATGGAAGTAAGCCGATATGATTCGACCAGAGAACGTCTAATCTATAGACTACACAACAAAAATTCGAATGATTGGGTAGTTTTTTTTTTTTCAACTTCCTTATTCCTTTCATTTTCATAGAGATATAATTCCAGATTGGAAAATTTAACGAAACTTATTTTCTTCAAAAACACATGTATATTCAAAATTAAGGAATGACAAATATGAAAATAAAGGCCTCCGCTCGTAAAATTTGTGAAAAATGCCGACTAATACGTAGACGGGGACGAATTAGAGTAATTTGTTCCAATCCGAGACATAAGCAAAGACAAGGCTAGTCCTTCGAAACCGAGACTCTTTATCTTCTTTATCTTTAAGGCATCCGATATATAAATAAAAAAAAGATTTATTTTGACATGACATGGATATATCCATAGACACCTGGCTTCTATTTATAAGATGATAACATAAAATATGGCAAAACCTTTACCTAGAATTGGTTCGCGCAGGAATGGCCGTATTAGTTCACGTAAGAATGCGCGTAAAATACCAAAAGGAGTTATTCATGTTCAAGCAAGTTTCAACAATACTATTGTGACGGTTACAGACGTACGAGGGCGGGTGATCTCATGGTCTTCCGCCGGAATGTGCGGGTTCAGGGGCACAAGAAGAGGGACACCGTTTGCTGCTCAAACCGCAGCTGGAAATGCTATTCGGACAGTAGTGGATCAAGGTATGCAACGAGCTGAAGTCATGATAAAAGGCCCCGGTCTCGGACGAGATGCGGCATTAAGAGCTATTCGTAGAAGTGGTATATTATTAAGTTTCGTCCGGGATGTAACTCCTATGCCACATAATGGCTGCAGGCCCCCTAAAAAACGACGTGTGTAAAAATCGAAACATTGTAAACATTGTAAAAATAGAAACATTGAAGAGATTTCAAGAGAAATAAATAATTCAATGATTTGATCAAAAATAACAAACATTCTTATGGTTCGAGAGAAAGTAACAATATCTACTCGGACACTACAGTGGAAGTGTGTTGAATCAAGAGCCGACAGTAAACGTCTTTTTTATGGACGCTTTATTATGTCTCCGCTTATGAAGGGTCAAGCGGACACAATAGGCATTGCGATGCGAAGGGGTTTGCTTGGAGAACTAGAAGGAACGTGTATCACACGCGCAAAATCTGAGAAAATACCACACGAATTTTCTACCCTAGCAGGTATTCAAGAATCAGTACATGAAATTTTAATGAATTTGAAAGAAATTGTATTGAGAAGCAATTTGTATGGAACTTGTGACGCGTCTATTTGTGTCAAAGGCCCTGGATATGTAACTGCTCAAGATATCATCTTACCACCTTCGGTGCAAATCGTTGATAATACACAGCATATAGCTATTCTAACGGAACCAATTGACTTGTGTATTGGCTTACAAATCGAAAGGACTCGTGGCTACTGTATAAAATCGCCAAATAACTTTCAAAATGGAAGTTATCCAATCGATGCTGTATTCATGCCCGTTCGAAATGTGAATCATAGTGTTCATTCTTATGGAAATGGGAATGAAAAGCAAGAGATACTTTTTCTAGAAATATGGACAAATGGGAGTTTAACTCCTAAAGAAGCACTTCATGAAGCCTCTCGGCATTTGATTGATTTATTTATTCCTTTTTTACAGGCAGAAGAAGAAAACTTACATTTAGAAAAAAGCCAACATAAGGGTACTTTACCCCTTTTTACTTTTCATAATAAATTGGCTAAACTAAAGAAAAATCAACAAGAAATAGCATTGAAATATATTTTTATTGACCAATCAGAATTGACTCCTAAGATTTATAATTGTCTCAAAAAGTCCAATATACATACATTATCGGACCTTTTAAATAAGAGTCAAGAAGACCTTATGAAAATTAAGGATCTTTGCATAGAAGATGTCAAAGAGATATTGAGAATTCTAGAAATAGAAAAGCATTTCGCAATTGATTTTGCAAAGAATCAAATTTAAGCAAAGAATCAAATTTAAATCCATTGGATTTATGGTTATTATCATTTTTTTTTCTAATTTCTAAATAATCTAAATAAAGAAAATGAATTTTAAATCTTTAAGACAATCTATAATATATTCGCAAAAAAATAGATAAAAAATTGAATTGAATAGATGTTATCTAGGGAAAATTCAATTTGAAGCGACTATCCCCTAGATAATACCAGGG